CAGGGAATATAAGATTTTCATGAGGCTGATCCTGAGCTGCCATCCACGCACGAATACCCTCGTTTAAAAGAATATTTTTGGTGTAGAAAGTCTCAAATTCAGGATCTTCCGCTGCACGGATTTCCTGGGAAACGAAGTCATAGGCACGTAGGTTCAGAGCCAGGCCGACTACGCCAATAGCACTCATCCATAAACCGGTGACGGGTACAAATAGCATAAAGAAATGTAACCAACGTTTATTGGAAAAAGCAACACCAAAGATTTGGGACCAAAAGCGGTTAGCAGTGACCATTGAATAAGTTTCTTCAGCTTGAGTTGGGTTAAAAGCGCGGAAGGTATTTGCACCATCACCATCCTCGAATAGAGTGTTTTCTACGGTCGCCCCATGAATAGCGCATAGCAGAGCCGCGCCTAATACTCCGGCAACTCCCATCATATGAAATGGGTTCAACGTCCAATTATGAAATCCTTGGAAAAAGAGGATGAATCGAAATATCGCTGCTACGCCAAAACTCGGCGCAAAGAACCAACCAGATTGCCCCAGTGGATAAATAAGGAATACGGAAACAAAAACAGCGATTGGAGCAGAGAATGAAATTGCATTATAAGGTCGCAATTGAACAGACCGAGCAAGTTCAAATTGACGTAACATGAAACCTATTAGTGCAAAAGCCCCATGGAGAGCGACAAAAGTCCACAGACCCCCTAATTGACACCAACGAGTAAAATCCCCTTGCGCTTCCGGGCCCCATAGTAGCAACAAAGAGTGTGCTAAACTATTGGCAGGGGTGGAAACTGCCGCGGTTAAGAAATTACAACCTTCCAAATAGGAACTAGCCAATCCATGGGTATACCAAGAAGTTACAAAAGTTGTCCCTGTAAACCAACCCCCTAAAGCGAAATAAGCACAAGGAAAGAGCAATAGGCCGGACCATCCTACAAAAACGAAACGGTCCCTTCGTAACCAGTCGTCCATAATATCAAATAGATCATTTTCTTCTTTAGTAACTCTACCAAGGGCTATAGTCATAGTGATCCTCCTATTCAATTACTTCAACCATTTCCGAGCACCTCATATCACTTCCAAGGCATACGATAGTTTAATTATCTGTGGACGATTTCTTTCTCGTTCAATGCCCTTTTTCAATGGTCTCGAAGATAGAAATTTTGCATTTTTATCTATGGGGTCACAACCGAGGTCGTGGTAAATCCATGAATTTGATTCGATTAGTTTTTCTTATACTATAGAAATAAACATTTGAATTCAGCATTATTCCATGACTCCTATTTCAAAGCCTATCCTTTAAGGGAAAAATGAAAATAAAAGTAACCCCTCTTTTCCCACTCGCTCTCTATTGCATGGGTGGAAGAACAAAAATAGGATTCTGAAAAAAAAAAGAAAGATATTGAAAAAAAAAATTGACTTTCGAAATAAATTTTTATGTGTAGCGGAAAGGAGTTGCGATTTTTTCTTATTCCTATAGAACATCTAGTAACAAGAATATGAAATCGTAAATAGCGAAAAATTCTTGCCTTGCGCGGTCTAAGTCTAAGGAAATACAAAAAATCCGCTTATACAATTTCATCTACATCGAATTTATATATCAGAATAGCGAATAGAGGCATCATTCAAGGAGTCAGGTCTACTTACTTTATATTTCTTTCCAATTTTATGGTGGGTTTGATAAGAATCCTTTTTGCTTTGTTGATAAATAATCAAAAAAGAGTTTTTGATTTTTTATATAACCTGTTTGTTTTATTATAACAAGTCCTATATGGAAATGCCCGCTGAAGAGAAAATCTATCTGATTGTTTCTCAGTCAATATCGAATTTTAGAAAGAAAAAACAAGAATTTTCTTCTTTTTTTTATTAACATTAATAAAAAAGAATATAACTAAAATGGAATTGGCAATATAATTTTTATGGGCTTTTGAAAGAAAAAGGAAGGATTTTTTGCAATCGTTATTTCTTGCCTCTGTCATATTACGGAAACCTTTCGATTTGGAACGGGGAGAGATGGCTGAGTGGACTAAAGCGGCGGATTGCTAATCCGTTGTACAATTTTTTTGTACCGAGGGTTCGAATCCCTCTCTTTCCGCCCCCTCGGATCATTTGGGACTTTCGAATTGGAAGGAATTCTGACCCCCGGATTTTCTCATAGATAAATGTACGAAACAAATCCAATTTGTAAGAAAAAATTCCAAAAAAAATTGGATTTTTACTCCTCACGCCCAGGATTACGTCCTGGGTCATTAGATAAGAATCCAAAGATAAAGAGGGAAACAAAGAATATCACTACTGTATAAACAAAAAGTTTGAGAGTAAGCATTACATAATCTCCAAGATTTTTTTTTAAGGAATAGATTACCCGTTTTTCCTTACCACACAGATCCATTAGGATGGGTTTTGTTTATTTTGACACCTAAAAATGCAAAAATCAATTCTTGCAATTTTTTTCAAGAATTGATTTCTAATAAGCACTCTTATCAATATCAAAAATTAGGTTAGGTATTGTGTGGGTACCTAAAGGTACCTGCTCAATGTAGGTGCAGGGGTAGAAAGGCTGATCCAAATTTATTGCTGCAGCTATACATTCAATGTAGAAGAATTTGAATTTTAGAATCGAAGGTTCATAATATAAGATAAGACTTCTCGGCTTTTATCCATTTTTCGAATTTTTTTGGAATGAATACATCATTCAATTTGGCAGACAGAGTAGTAAAGATTTCATCGAAAACTTACAGCAGCTTGCCAAACAAAGGCTAATAGAAAAAAGAGTACAGGTATGACAGGCATAACATCCACGATTGGGTTGAAAATGGCATAAGCTTCGGGCAATTTGGCGAAGAAAAAACTAGTCGGATAAAGAACAGAATTAAAACAGATACAGGTTAAACTAAGTATATTAGGCATAACAAGCATTTCGTTCTTGTAGAGTAGATAATTGGATTTTGATTGAGTTATTTTTCTAAGGGAAAAAGGAAAAGGCGGATTCAAAATCCTTTTTTCTTCGGACTTTCCCAAACGCAAAATACCTCCTTGTATTCGCACTCTCAAATGAGAATGGAAGAAATTCGACTTTCATATAATATCTTAATAGAATTCCATGTAATGATCAATGCATTTTTTGGATTCTATATTATCCGCATGTCTAGAATCCTAGCAAGAGAGTATCCCTCATTTTTTATGTAATTGAAGTGGGATTGACGAATAACAAAACAAATAAACATACTAGTGTTTATTAGTGTCGGATAAAACCCGAAATGGGGCGTGGCCAAGTGGTAAGGCAGCGGGTTTTGGTCCCGTTACTCGGAGGTTCGAATCCTTCCGTCCCAGATTTTTCTGATGAAACGAAAGATGAAATCGTATTGTACCCCGCACGAGACAAAAGAAAGTTTATTAGAGAGAATAATTATCTCTTATGAACTCTTAGATTAGATGCATTTCTAAGCATTCATTTTCTTTCTCAGAAAACATAATCAAGTGTCAAGTCCAGTCAAATTGAATATCTTTATTTTCATGAAAAATTTGGTCTATACGTAAAACACTGTATAAAAAATGAGACCTATCCCTTTATGATAGAGATAGATTTTTGTTGTATTATATTATTAGCAAAAAGGGTCCTTCTTTGGTTAAGCGAAAACGATCTCGATCTGTGATTCTTTAAATATCCAGAATGATCCATTCTGGTAAGGATAAGGTAAGAACTGTTCGTTGGATAGAATGGATTCCAAAAATCATACTTCTACTAATTTTTGATTTGGAGTTGCTTCTTTTAGGTAAAAGAAAGAATGCTATAAGTAAAAGCAAAGACCTTAATTTTACTTTACACGAAATGTGTTTTTTTTACTTCATTTTTTTCTTTCTTTTGGTATTCGAGTCGAAGAAGTACGAGAATTCTATAACTACCAAAAAACTTTCAATCTTTTCATTGGAATAGTTTATTTAGTTAATAGTTAATTGTTTTTGTTACGGAAAAATATATTGCTAATCTAATTCTAATATAGTAATTAAATTAATTAAATTTTTTTTTGAGGTTGATAGTTTATTTGTTGGAGAAGAATCGATCCTTCTCTTCTCATTTCAGGATTGACCATCTCGAGTCCTCTGTTGAGAATTGAAATTCAATAATAAATAAGTCTTAAGCAAACTTGTTTATTCGTCTTTTTCGAACTATGTTTCCTTCATATGATAGAATATGGGTTTAAATAAATTGGATCTTTGCGGAGTCTTCCCCGATAAATACTTATTTCTTTTATCCATATTTTTCCATAGATAGCAAGTTTGAATTAGTATACAAAAAACTAAACTAAACCAATGACTATTCATGATCCCATCCATATTGGATCAATTCCCTATACCACTTTGCAATGAAATTTGAGGAATGTTTGTTATGGTGAAACTTCGTTTAAAACGATGTGGTAGAAAGCAACGTGCGACTTGAAGGACATGATCGATTGTGGATTTTGCTATCCATCATTTTTCATAGTAATGAAAATGCTCTTGGCTCGACATAGTCTGTTCTATTCGTCCCGAACCAAATTTGCGCTGGGTTGTTTGTAAGTAAATAGTACACGATGGAGCTCGAGAGGACAGAGTTGATTTTTTATCAAGGGAAAGAATCTAGGGTTAGTGAAAACTAATAAATTAGGCCAACTTTGTCAGTCTATCCTTAATATAGAAGTCGAAAGGTTAAAATAAGAAGAAAGTCCAATTTTGGAAGATTGGAAAAACTCTTTCAATTAAAAGTCTATCAAAATCAATCGCTCATATTCGATTTCTATAGAAGAGGGAAATGCTTTATCGAAGGAAATAAGAAAAAAAGGGTATGTTGCTACTCTTTTGAAAGAAAAAAGAATAGGAATTCCCGAAGTAATGTCTAAACCCAAGGATTTCACAAATCAAAGATAAAGAATTCCGGAACAAGTAAACGCGATTTTCAACTGTCTCAACAATAAAATTGTCTCAACAATTGAATTGGATCAGAATAAGGAATAAAAGTAAATTCGTTCGAGATGAGACAAAGAAAAGAGTTTAGAGACGACTCAAAAAATTTCGAAGGATTTTTCCTTTTAAGTCTGTCAGTCAAAATTAGCCAACTTGAGTCATGAGTATAAATGAAATTTGTTTTTTCTGTAAGGAAATTAATGCAAGTCATAGTCGAATTTCTGTCTATAATACAAGTAGATAGAAATTCGAATCATTTTCTCGAGCCGTATGAGGAGAAAACCTCCTATACGTTTCTAGGGGGGGCATTGTTTAGCTACATCTATCCCAATAAGCTGTCTATCGAATCGTTGCAATTGATGTTCGATCTCGAAGAGAAGGAAGAGATCTTCGAAAAGTAGGTTTTTATGATCCGATAAAGAATCAAACTTGTTTAAATGTTCCAGCTATTCTCTATTTCCTTGAAAAGGGTGCTCAACCTACAAGAACTGTTTATGATATTTTAAGGAAGGCAGAATTCTTTAAAGAAAAAGAAGGAACTTTGAGTTAATTGAAGAACTAAATGAATAAAAAAGTAGGAGAGGGATCACTAGTATCCCTCGTTGTCTAATTATTTAGACACAATTTGCCTCTTTCTTAGTCCTATTTTTGACTGGATTTATGTCGTGCCAATCCAACATAAGCCCTTATTTTATTTACTTTTTATATCTAATTTGTTTTCTTACCATTGTATTTCCATTGACAAAGGTCTATTGAACAAATAGAATTTGTAGATAGATAGGTCTCTTTATCCTCACTCCATATTAGGTTTTTCTGCCTACACTTCGCTCAAATGATAGGGTTGTCCCTCTTGCATGTACTCTCATACAAGATTTTTGGATTTCTTTAAATAGAAATTGCTAAAAAAATGACAATTTTGCCATCGTGATTGGAGCCGCTCTTTTTTTAACCTTAGTGAAATTTAACCGGACCTGTTCATTTTGGCATTTGAGTGTTTTTAATGGGGGATAAAATCTTTCTTTTGATGTCTTGCTAGTTCAATGTTTTGACAGGAGCGTGCGGTGTAATTCCATTGATTTTTGGGTTTCGATCGTATCTAAGATCCTATTTTATCTGGGTTGCTAACTCAATGGTAGAGTACTCGGCTTTTAAGTGCGACTATGATCTTTTACACATTTGGATGAAGCAACAAATTCGTTCAGACTCTTGGTAGAGTCTAGAAGACCACGACTGATCCTCAAGGGTAATGAATGGAAAAAATAGCATGTCGTAATAAAATCAAATTCTTATTTTTGATTTTTGGAATGGAATAAAAAAATTCCGATTTTCTGGGTCTAGTGAATAAATGGATAGAGTCGGGCTCCAATTCTGGTAAAATAAAAAGCAACGAGCTTAACTTCTTAATTGAAATGATTCCCCGATCTAATTAGACGTTAAAAATAGATTAGTGCCTGATGCGGGGAAAGGTTGGGTTTTCCTATGAGCGGACCCTTGATTTTTTCTTTGTTTTTTTAGAAATCCTAATTATTCTTGATTATGGATTGAAAAGGGATGTTATGGATTGAATGTGTAAAAGAAGCAGTATATTGATAAAGAGACTGTATTCCAAAGTCAAAAGAGCAATTGGCCTGCAAAAATAAAAGATTTGTTCTCTTTTGTAATTAGAACAAACATAAACTAATTGGATAGAAAAGGAAAAGATCTGTGGATTAGACTCCCTTTCTTTCCAGGGTTTGTATTAAAAAATGCAACACCCTGTTCTGACCATATTGCACTATGTATCATCATTTGATAAACCGAGAAATGCTTCCTCTTTCTGATTCAAGTAGAAATACAAATGGAAAAATTCGAAGGGTATTCAGAAAAACAGAAATCTCGTCAACAATACTTCGTCTACCCACTTCTCTTTCAGGAGTATATTTATGCATTTGCCCATGATTATGGATTAAATGATTCCGAGCCTGTGGAAATTGTTAGTTGTAATAACAAGAAATTTAGTTCACTACTTGTGAAACGTTTAATTATTCGAATGTATCAGCAGAATTTTTGGATTAACTCGGTTAATCATCCTAACCAAGATCGATTGTTGGATTACAACAATTTTTTTTATTCTGAGTTTTATTCTCAGATTCTATCTGAGGGGTTTGCGATCGTTGTAGAAATCCCATTCTCGCTACGAGAATTATCTTGTCCGAAAGAAAAAGAAACAACAAAGTTTCAGAATTTACGATCTATTCATTCAATATTTCCCTTTTTAGAAGACAAATTTTTGCATTTACATTATCTATCACATATAGAAATACCCTATCCTATCCATTTGGAAATTTTGGTTCAACTCCTTCAATACCGGATCCAAGATGTTCCATCTTTGCATTTATTGCGATTCTTTCTCAACTACTATTCGAATTGGAATAGTCTTATTACTTCAATGAAATCGATTTTTCTTTTGAAAAAAGAAAATAAAAGACTATTTCGATTCTTATATAACTCTTATGTATCAGAATATGAATTTTTCTTGTTGTTTCTTCGTAAACAATCTTCTTGCTTACCAT